GTAGCTCATATGAATCTGGTGACTATTGGTATGTTTAGTCTGAACATACAGGGAATTGGAGGTAGCATTCTACTGATGTTAAGTCATGGACTGGTTTCTTCAGCCCTTTTTCTATGTGTTGGTGTTCTATATGACCGACATAAGACTCGACTTGTTAGATATTACGGAGGTTTAGTGAGCACCATGCCGAATTTCTCTACCATTTTCTTCTTTTTCACTTTGGCCAATATGAGTTTACCTGGTACTAGCAGCTTTATCGGGGAATTTCTCATCTTAGTAGGAGCTTTCCAAAGAAATAGCTTAGTAGCCACATTAGCAGCGCTTGGGATGATTTTAGGCGCGGCGTATTCCCTTTGGCTATATAATCGTGTGGTTTCTGGGAATTTAAAACCGGATTTCCTCCATAAATTCTCCGATCTAAATGGTAGAGAAGTTTTCATATTTATACCTTTTCTTGTTGGAGTTGTTTGGATGGGTGTTTACCCCAAAGTGTTCCCGGACTGCATGCATACATCCGTAAGTAACTTAGTGCAACATGGAAAATTTCATTGAGAGGAATCAGCAAAGAAAAGAAAAAGGGTCAACATCTTAATGTGTATTTGAGAGATTGTCCTCGGGCTGAGGAGTGCCCACATCTAAATAAAGTATGAAAAAAATTAGAAAAATCAGCGAGAACTTCTTTTGCATTTTGGCAAAAAAAAGAAAGCTAAATATAGGAATTTTTTTTTTGGGGGGGTGGTCCACCGACAGGGGCAACTGCCAGCAATTGAAAGAAAGTTGCGAACAGACAAAATGAGGATGTTTGACACCTCGATTGTCCCGAAGCCCTCTCATGCGAATTAAATCAACTTAGTCAATGTTTTGTCCGATTTTACTGAAGGCAAAAAGAGCCTTCAATTGTCCGGCACCTTCGCGCGCATATGTACATTCCGTCGTTAAAGTGCTCCTACCTTTACTTTTCAAGGAGAAGCGGTTGAGAGCAATCGAGAAGAGCTACTCGACTCAAAGACGAGAGGAAGCGAGTAAAAAGAAAGGATAGGGGGAGGAAGATGACTATCTAAAGCCGATAGTCCAGTAGGTCCTTGTAAGGCGAGTGGAAGGAAGTGACTCGACCGATAGGTTGAGGAAGTCGGGCAGGTCTGGAGGTAGTGCCTCCTAAGAGATATGATAACTGCACCATTCAAGATCAATGCTTGCATCCGGAGATAGATGGACGAAAGCCCTTGAGGAACTGATTCTTATCTGGTTGTTCAAAGCCTGCCTACTTTTGATGACATGAGATTCAAGACCCCCCTTAAATAAAGTCAAGGCGGCTGATCCCGATTTCCTTGATCCTTCATCTGGCCGGGCTGTCGATAGAGTAAGCTGGATGTGCTAGTCGATCTTGTAACCCACGAAAGCTCAAGAAAGAGAATGTCCTCTCAAGGCCGGTCTTTCAAGCGCCTCCTTGAAAAATCACCTGACATTCCTCTAGTTAATCTGTCGCGGGGTAGGGAGGTCCCTCTCTAGTTCAGAACCTTTCTTCCAAAGCCTCCCCCGATTCCACTTTTGGCAGGCCATGGTGCGGATAAATGTGGGTTTTCTCCTGCTTATTCATTAGGGCGAGTGGATGTCAAGGGAGGGGATCATAGTCTTTCAACTCATCTGGAATATCACGGAGCAGCTTCGTGTCCCTGTTCCGGTCCCCGATGCAGCCCCGTCATCAGTAGCTAAAACCAAGGTCGGTCCTCCCCCATAAGGCCCCGGAAGTTTTATCTTATCGAGTGGACTTATCAGCATCACGCTTCAAAAAAAGTGTCCAACTCCGCGCGTGACTCGCATTGGCAACTTTATCCCACCCTACATCAGCCGGTGTGTGTGAGCTTCGCTCCTTATAGCTATAGCTCTACACCGCCGCCGGCCACTTTCTCCTCTACCGTATCCATTGATGGGATTTCTTCTCGACTGGCGTATTACGTACTCGGGCCAATCTACTACACGCTAATAATGGTCTTTTGGATTGAATATCCTACAAAAATGGAAAGTGGTTGGCCGTTCGATCGAGTCCATCCCTTGAAGTCGTACCCTCCCAGGATGCATGAGTCTTCCGCCGATTGACAGAAATGCCGATGAAGCAATTCCTCTCATCCCGATAAAGGGAGTCACCCGTGATTCGATAGTTCCATTTTCCGCTGATGCAGGCCTATTGGGCAGTCAAACCACTGTCTTCGTTCCTCACCCTCCTTCCAATCAAATCTATTCTAAGGTGCCCGGAGGCAGGGGAAACAAAGGAGGGATTGATCGACCAACTTGAACAGATCCATAACCTGGTTCCATCTGTCCTGAATGAGGGAATTAAGGCGGGTATAGTCGAACTGGTTGATTCTAAGGTGGGTGATAAGCAGCTGTATCCGTATCAAGCCTACCATCTCTTCTCACGAAAGTCTTTCCATCCCGTCTCCGTTTTGAAATATCTGTGGCCCTGCTTCAAAGCCCATCTACACACTCCAGCTGCCTCCTT